TTACGTATTCTTCTATGTGCATTAAACTGTTATAGTATCCTATATAGTATCCTATATTTTATTATTTTATACTTTATTCTTTCTCGCCATCTTTCTTCTATTTTCTTTTGCCCATTTTTATTCTATTTTGTTTTCTTTCCGATTCAGATAAAAAAAAACTCTAGAATATTTCGCAAGTCAAGAAACTTCGAATATTTGTTCTATTTACTTTCTATCTGTCAGAAAAGACGAAAGAGAGTGGATTTTCCTATTATTAAATTGAATACAATATTCAAATAGATAACTTTTAATGAAAGTATTTAAAAATAATGAAAGTATTTTTTCACAGCTATTCTAGATTAGATTGTCGGAAAAGATATTGTATGTATTGATATGAAAATATGTGATACATGAAGTCATGATCTGATAGATATATCAATCTTTTTATATATAAATTTTATATTAGGCTTAGTATATAGAAATCTTCTATTAGGTATAATTAAATAGGTATATAATTAAAATCTCAATATAAATTGATCTTGCGTTCTGGAATCAAAGAAAGATATTCAAAAAGTATTTTCTATGTCTTATCTTATGACTTCGAATAAACTTTTCTAGGGAGTAAGGGAATAGTGATTTATTCTTTATAATAGTGATTTATTCTTTATAGAATAATTAGTATCAAGAAGATTAAATCAGAAATATCGACAGATTTTTTTGGAGTCCAAAAAGAAATATCAAAATGAAAGAAAAAGCAGAGTTATTCTTTCAATTTCATCTATATCGAATTTGAATATCAGAATAGTAGATATAGTCATCATGCAATAGGTTAGGTCCACTTACTTTTATTGATTTCGAATCAAATTTTTACGGTTGATTTATGGAAAAGAAGAACATTTTGCGATTTAATAAGAGCCAATTTCTCATTTCTCATTATTCAATTATCTATTTATATTCTACCATTCTATTTATATTCTAATATAATAAACAAATGTTCAACCTTGTAACTAAACTTTCTAACTCTATAAATAAAATAACTAGAATAAAAAAAAAAAAAAATAGAATAATAAAAAATAGAATAATATTATATATTCTATAGACTAATAGTATATATTCTAAAGAATACTCTATATTCTAATAATATATATTATTAGAATAATATATATTCGAAATATTATAAATAGATATAGTATATATTCTAAAAAATAGACTATTCTAAACAATCGAGTCTAAAAAATAGAATATATTAGAAATAACTAGAAATATATTATATAACTAGAATATTAACTAGAATATAGAAGAAAGATATTCTATAAAATTATAGAAATAGAAAATAGAAATCTATTAGAATAATAATAATATATTATTATTAGATATTATTATATATTAATATTAGATATTAACATATTCTAATACTAATATTCTAATACTAAAAATAGATTAGTAAATAATATATTTAGATTAGTAAATAATATAATAATATATTCAAATATTATATTTTTTTTTCTCAAAAAAAATTTCTAAAGATATATTGTAAAAGAAGCTCGAAAAGAAAGGAAAATAAAGCATTAGAATATGAATTTGTGAAAATTTTCGAATTTTAGAATTAATTAGAATTCTAGACTTTCTTACTTTTGTTATTCTAAATATCAACTTCTACTGCCTCTTCAAATAGGAGTAGAGTAATACCCCTGGTTTTATGAAAAAACGCGCAAGCCCCTTATCGGATTTGAACCGATGACTTACGCCTTACCATGGCGTTACTCTACCACTGAGTTAAAGGGGCTCGTTTGATTCAATTCTTGAATTGATCTACTATGTGGATAAGCTAGATCTATGAAACTAGATTCGAAATTCAATTTCTAAATCTAGAAAAAGTAAGTAACCATATTAGAAACTATATTATAATAGAATATTAATTAAATATTAAATAAATTTTTATTTCGAAGTTGAAATTAGTATTCGCGATTATAATTATTATATTCAATTCTTCTAATTGATAATGTATTCTAATTGATAATGGCATATAATGGATAATGGCGATTAGAATGAATTCGTCTTTAATATAAGAATAAAAAAATTCTATGGAATCTCAAAGGGGCCAGGATTCTTCAAATTGAGTCATACCATTTTCTTATATTGACAATTTCGAAAAACTGTTCATACTATGAACATAGTATGCTGGCGGTCGGACAAATGTGCCCCCATCGTCTAGTGGTTCAGGACATCTCTCTTTCAAGGAGGCGGCGGGGATTCGACTTCCCCTGGGGGTAGGGTATTACCGAACGGAAGTGGATCGTGGATTCTTTTTTTTTTTTTTAATAAGGAATTGATTCTTCCTGGGTCGATGCCCGAGCGGTTAATGGGGACGGACTGTAAATTCGTTGGCAATATGTCTACGCTGGTTCAAATCCAGCTCGGCCCACTAATTCATTCATCTGCCATGAAATGATATAAACCCCTTGTTCTCACGAAATGCCTGATACGGAAAAAAGTAAAAAGTTCGAATATATCTATACTTGTTCTTTATTTGTTTTATTTTTTTTCTCACAAATTCTGATCGTGCGAATCATCTAGACTCAGATCCGGATTTGTAAGTATAAAGTCTAAGAATAAAGAATCTTTTTTTTTTCATTGAAAGATTTTTTTTTCGACTTTGATTTGAAATAATGAAAAGATGACTAGCAATCCCTGTCTCTTTGTATCATTAAAGTGTATATCCATGTGAATATCACACTCCCCTTTCTGTTACAAGGCGTTGATTTCAATCGAAAATCGAAATCAATCAAAAATCGAAATATAAATGGTTTGAATGAAATCTGTATGTTGTACACTTTATTGCATTTACCGGGGATTGTAGTTCAATTGGTCAGAGCACCGCCCTGTCAAGGCGGAAGCTGCGGGTTCGAGCCCCGTCAGTCCCGACGGATCTAATAATATAGTCAAAAAAATATAATAAAACAAATACATCAATTTATATTTCCCTCTTCTGCGAAAGGGGAGCAAATAGCACAATTTCATTTTCAGTCCCAAGGAGATACTTGGTTTTTTTATTTATTCTTATTCCTTTTTTATTTATTTAATATTTCTGTATTTAATTCTTATTTAATTCTATTTAAATATTTTCTATCGAAATTCTATCTAGTTAATTTGAAATTCTATTTACTATGTTAATTTCATTTTAATATTTGGAATATTTAATTTATTCTTATTATTAAATTTATTAAATAAAATTTTTAAATTAATTAATTATTATTTAATAATTAATATTTTAATATTTACATATTCAATAGTTACATAATGAATAGTTACTTAATAGTTACACAACACAATTAAGATTTAACTATTTCATTTTTTTCTTTTTTCACCTAGTATTGATTAATAGAAACATATGTGAATTAGTACAATACTTAGTTTGGATTTTTCAATTATTCCAGACCATATAATGAAATCGAATCGAGTACCAGATCTTTTCCGGTAGCCACACAAATAAATCACACAAAGAAATCGGATTTTTACAATACAAAATGAATTTAATTGATAGAATCTTTTTTTTTAAGCACCTTTTTTTTTGGCTCCGATTTTGTCTAATCTCATTCAAATTTGAAATTTCGCATTAAATAATATATTCTATTATGTATTTATTTACCAAGGAGTTTTTTTTTGTTGAAGAAAAAACAAACCCTAAGCAAATGAATTTTGTATTGGTAGAATACTCTATTTTTTTATTCAGAATACTCTATTTTTTTATTCTATTTTTTTTTTCATATATTTAGGACCTTATCCTATTTTTTTTTGTTTTCCGATAAGATTCGATTATTAAAAAAGGAGTTTAGAAATTCACTCCCCTTTCGCTTCTATTATTTATTTGTTTTGGTTTGGTTGTAACCAATGGAAGTGGAAGGGAAGGGTGGTTACATGATACGTCTCTGATGATTGTACAAAGAAGTCAAGAATTTTTTATTTTTTAGAGAAAAGAATATGAAAAAAGAATATGAAAAATGAAAAAAAGTAAAGTAAAGAAATTTTCAATTGAACCAAGAATCTGTTTTTCAATTCGGTATGGATAAACAATCTTTCTATGTTATACTATTGAATTCTCGACAATGAAGCGATTTGATAGCTCAGATATTGTTATTCATGATATTGATCCGATTCAATATCATCGAGATGGAATTCAGCCCATTGAATTTATAGGTGAAAAACTTAGTATCTCTATGGGATTAAATCCCGAGTTTTTGCGAAGTAAAGAAAAATGAAATGATGAGATTATGGAAGTAAATATTCTTGCATTTATTGCTACTGCACTGTTCATTCTAGTTCCTACTGCTTTTTTACTTATAATATACGTAAAAACCGTTAGTCAAGGTGATTAATTTGAATGAAACTTGACTTCTTAGTTCTTATCAATGATTGATGAAATAAAATGAAAAAGATTACTAGTTTGCGTTTTAGTTTTAGATAAAATAAATGGACTAGAATTAGCAATATTCTAGGAGATCCCATAGTATGATAGAAAGAAATCTCTTTTTTTTCTATCATACTAGCCATTTTTTTTTTGTATTCTAATAGATAAAGTTATACTGTAGCAAGATATAAGTTTAGTATAGATATACATTAATCTAAAATCTCATATTGATATATCTCGATATCCATTATCTATATGGAATGTACGTAATGTCCCAAGCCTATTTCTTCATCTATTTTATGTTGATTCTAATTAATCTGAAATAGTCGAGAGGAAATTCTTTTCTTACTTTTATTATTCTAATTCCTATAGTTCTGATTATTTTTAAGCTGAATCCACACATATAGTAATATTAGTTATTAATAAAATAAAATCAACAAATCTTTTTTTAACATTTCGAAAAAATAATTGATCGAGGAGTTGGCAGATCATCCAAGGAAAGGAGTTCTATAAAAATTTTTAAGATTTCGACAAAAAGGATTAGTAAACACTGGCCATTTTTAACCCTTGAATCATGATATGAAATAAGTCAAGTTAATAAAATAAGGTATATCATAAATCAATTTTCTAATTTTCTAAAAGAATAAAACAAATACTAAACTAAGCAAAAACATATTTTATTTCCCATACAAAAGTCACTTAATTTTTATCACTTTGCATATTTAAGAACCAATAACTATTTAATAACTAATAAAAGAAGTATTTTTTTTTATCTTTGAACAGGAAAGAGGCAAACAAAAAAAAAGGGAGGGCGATCCCTTCCCCCTCATTGTTGATATATAACTCTGGTAAGAACCGTTTTATCGAAATAGATAATTTAGGAAAAGTTGGGGTGGAATGAATTTCCTATCATTTGTATTCCTTTTACTTTTGAAATAGAAAGACCAGAATCATTGAAATATTTATTTGATTAAATTCTTAAATTCTAAAGGGTATTATTCATATATTATTCATAGAATAGATTACTTCTTCAATTTAATTGAATTTAAACAAGAGTTAAATTTTTAAATCTTTGCAGAATAATGTATAAAACAATTGGTACAGTTTGATTTCTCAACTCAATTAGTAGTACCCCTAGAGTCCACTTCGTCCCCATACTACGAGTGAAAGGGAAAATGTAAAGACTACCATTAAAGCAGCCCAAGCGAGACTTACTATATCCATGTGAGTTATATCCTCTATCTTTATGAATATGAACGAATTTTTTATTTTTTATTAATTCATTTTTCTATTTAAGTTTAAGGAAGTTTTCTATTATTGTTCACTAATACTAATAATAGTAGAATCGCTGGCGCAGAGTCAAAAAAAATATCTTCAATATATTGATGAAACACCCCCCCCCAAAAAAAAGCCAATTAATTTTAAGAAGTTTTTATATGATGACTGAAAAACTTTTAGTACAAACAAAATTAGCAGTAAGACTATTGGAAGTAGCAAGATGACTTTTCCTCCGCGTGCTACTGCTCCTGTTGGGGACAAATTCGACAAAATATATCCGAAAAAGGGAATTGAGGCGACACCCGGATTTGAACTGGGGAAAAAGGATTTGCAGTCCCCCGCCTTACCACTCGGCCATGCCGCCAAGACGACACAAAATAGACAAAAATAGCGTCTTTTATTGGACTCTTTTTTTTTTTTTTACTTGGACCATGAATCCCGTTTTTTTTAATCGCTTTCCTAAATTCCTAAAAAAAATCCTTCTTTTTTTGATTGGATTTCTCTTTTCACTTAATTTTGTTAGAGTATCTCAAAACATACACTATTTAAATTCTTTATGCGTTCTATTAAAATTAAAAAGTGATTTTTGATTCACAAAAGAAAAAATTAAGGACAAAATGGAACCGTTAACTATTGACTGTGAATTCACGAATGATTCATGGATTTGAATCAAAAATTGTAGTTCCCTAATCTTAATGATATCTTAATGATATAACAAAAAAATGAATAGCTAACCAATCCGTATTGATTCTTTTCAATACAAAATTAACAAAATTATTCTCAATTTGAATTATAACACCAATTATGGGTATATGTAAACCCTAGAACATAAAACTTTACACAGATATCTAATCTCATATCTTAGAATAGAAATTTTGATAGAGCACGGCATGTGCTGTCAAAAACGGAACTGCAGTAAAAGCGGAGACAGGAATATATATCTATACATAGCCCTATCTAGTTATATCTGGGTATGCTTAATAAGCCTTCTTTTCTTATGCACTTCAATCGTTTTGTTTCTATATTATATATAATTCAAATATTATTTCATATTCTATATAAAATTTTATATATATATAAATAAAAAAAAAATAATATATATATTTATATATATAAATAAAAAATAAAATAAATAAAAAATAAATAGATATATTTATATATATAAATAAAAAATATATAAATAAAAAATAGAAAATATATACGTCTATGCAATTTTTTTTGAATTAAATAAGGAAATCCACGAAAAAACTAACTAAGTCTTAGTCTTAAAAAAAATCAACTTTATATTGTTTCTGATTATTGGTTCTTTATCCCATCGAAAGATTAAACCCTGAATCCATTTATTTTATCCATTTTTTTTTACGGATACCCCCAATCATATTGGAATATAGAATATCATAATAATGGTAGAAATTGAATCACGCTTTGCTATTCGATACAAAACAAAAATTCCTAAGTCTAAGTTAAGTGTAATTTATCAACCCCTTTCCAGTTCTATCTCTTGCAAATTCGAATTTGAATATAAATTTGAATATAAAATTATCTTTATTCCACCGTTCATATGTATTTCATACATTCGATATCCATCTCTGGAGTTCGATAAAATTTTATGCGATTCCGTAAACAGAATAGAAATTCTATCATTGCCAGATCGATCCATATAATTGAATTGAATGAAGAACGATCCAATAATGTGGGATTTTCAAAATAGTTAATAAACGGTAAATTAAAAATGCTCGAGGATGGAAATGAGGGAATGTCTACAATACCTGGATTTAATCAGATACAATTTGAAGGATTTTGTAGGTTCATTGATCAGGGCTTACCAGAAGAGT